GGTTCATACAAGAACCATCAAATAAAAAATTGTATGGAATCATAACATAAAAGTAGGAAAGACTCTTCGGATCTAGTCATACCATTAGATTCTATTGACAATTCCAAAAAACTGTTCATAGTATGATAATACTATGATGATGATTATCATAGTATGATGACGGTCGGGTGGATATGCCCCTATCGTCTAGTGGTTCAGGACATCTCTCTTTCAAGGAGGCAGCGGGGATTCGACTTCCCCTGGGGGTAGGGAGGAAGTTGATCGTAGATTATCAATAAATCTCGAATTAATTCTTCCTGGGTCGATGCCCGAGCGGTTAATGGGGACGGACTGTAAATTCGTTGACGATATGTCTACGCTGGTTCAAATCCAGCTCGGCCCAATAATTCGTTGCTCCATGAATATGAAATAAGCAATTTGTCCTCCAGAAACATAAATGCCTGATCCGTAGAAATGAAGAGAAAGAGTCAATTTTTTCTCTATCCATGTTTTTCTCATTCGTTCTGATTTTTCTAACGATCTAGATTAATGATACTTAATCTTAATTAAGTATCATTAAAATCAAAATAGTTCTTTTTCTCATTGAAAAATTGATTATCCATTTTTTTGGCAATAAAATAACCGCTCGTTACTAGTAATCCGTGCCGCTCTCACTATATTCTATATCCATGTGGATATTCAGTATATCATTCGTGTTTCTGTTACAACACAACGAATAGAGTGTTCTTATAAAACTAGTAAGAATATGTATGCCATACACCTTGCTGGGATTGTAGTTCAATCGGTCAGAGCACCGCCCTGTCAAGGCGGAAGCTGCGGGTTCGAGCCCCGTCAGTCCCGAACTAGGATCCGATGAATTGATAAATTCATCTCTCCATTTTCTGTGAAAGGGGGGACAGGTAGCAAGATCTAATCCCCAGCGGGGATCCTTATTTCTTTTGTTTTTCGTTTCGCATTTATCATCAGACAAGTACGGGAATTTAAATTTCTTTCACTAATACCGATTGATAAGGGGAGACATATGTAAGTTGGTACAATCGGTGGCATTACTATATTCAGTATTTTAATAGATACCATACTCGTCTGACTTTCTTTTTCAATTGTTCTTGAACAATGAAATGGAATATAGTTCCCCTATTTTTACCGGGAGTACATACACAAATTGTATTCGTTTATTGTACGATACACAATGAACTTAACATAATTACCTCGACTTTGTTTGTGTATCCTCAATTACTAATTGGAAACAATCTATCTATTCTCATGCAAATTGCACACTGAATTTTTGATGTATGCGTTCTAGTCTCAATCCAAGAAAGAAGAAGAGATACTATACTAATAAAATAAAAGACCAAGCAACGCCCCTTTTTAGTAAATTTGTTGGAATATTAGATCTTTTCCACTTAAGACCCGTCCTTTTTTCCATCTCACTTCTACTGTTTGGATCTGTGTGACCCATAGAATACCGGTCATATTCATATAATATCTCATAATTGTATGTATAAGTATAAGGAAAGAGAGTTGTATAAGGAAGACAAAGACAGTAGGTTATGGAAAAGAAAAAAAAGCGGAAAAAAGGATGAAAAATTCAATGGAATTCCTGATCCAATAAAGAATCCCATTTCGGATTTAGTATGGATAAAATAAAAGATTTTATTATGTTATACTATTCAATTCTCGACGATGAATCGATTTGATAGATCAGATATTGTTATTCATAATATTGATCCGATTCAGTATCATCAGAATTCAATTCATCCCATTGAATTGACAGGAGTAAAATTTCTTATCTCTATGGGATTAGATCCCGAGTTATTGCGAAGTAAAAAAAACAATGAGATTATGGAAGTCAATATTCTCGCATTTATTGCTACTGCACTGTTCATTCTAGTTCCTACTGCTTTTTTACTTATCATCTACGTAAAAACAGTCAGTCAAAATGATTAATTTAACTGAAACTTGTTTGGATTATTAGTTCTTATCAATGATTGAAGAAATAAAAGAAAGGGATTAAAACTCCAAGTTTTAAACGAAATGATTTGGCTGGAATCATAACTATCTGAGATAGTGTGGTAGAAAGAACTATATATAATATAGTTCTTTCTACCACACTAGATAGTATGATCATATAAATTTTATCATATAAATTTTATCATATAAAGTTGTATACAGATATGGTTTTATATAGATCAATTTACAATATGTACATGTATTAGATGTACATCTAATACATATACATCGAAATAGCAGTCTAATTCTATTTCTTTTTTTTTTTTCGCTACATCTACTTGTATGGGTTTCGATCAATCCAAAATAATCCAAGGCCAACTCTTCTAATTCCTAGGCTTCTTATTCTTATAACTTATAACTTAATATATAGATTTATATTAATAATTAGATTTATATATAATATATATTTATTTATATATAATAAACTAAACTAAATATATATATAAGTCCCGAGATCCATCGAAAAAATCAATGGAGGAAAAATAGTATGGGTATGGGCATATATTAACTATTTTTTTTTTTTTTTTAGTTTCGCAAAACGATCAATTAAACGATTGATACAATTCGATCACTCAATCGATTATTCAATTAGTAGTACCCCTAGAGTCCACTTCTTCCCCATACTACGAGTGAGAGGGAAAATGTAAAGACTACCATTAAAGCAGCCCAAGTGAGACTTACTATATCCATGTGAATTATGTCTCCTATCTCTATGAAGGAATTATTTCATTATTGATTATTGATCAATAATCATAGTGGAATCAATGGTGCAGAGTCAAAAGAAAATAGGATTCTGACTTAAGGCTATTGATGAACTAATCCAATGAATCTACTCGTAACAAGTTCCTATATTATAAAATTTCTGGTAGAATCGGGAAGCATTAAGCACAAATACGATACACACACCTTTTATTTGGAAATAGCAAAGGAATGCTCCTAATGGAACATGTAGAAATAGTAAGACCTATTGTTTGTTACCTTTCTTTCATAAGCAAAAGATGTCAAAATATACCATCAAGATAGATAACCATCTATCAGATACCTCTATTTTATTTGATCTAAGGCTTACGTCTTTCTTTCTGTGAAAGAATGGAATGGTAAGACACCACCACCATTATTACATACATTCTCTTTTTTGTAATCCCCTACACGGGCAAAGAATTTTTTTTTTTCAACTTTTCTTTTTACTCTATAGAGCCGCCCAACCATGTTAATTGAATGTTTGAGTACTCAAAGCCTCTCGTGAGTCTGGATACAAAGTATCTTCAGTCCTTTCCACAACTTCTAAATTGATTTCCCATCAACCTATTCTATTCAATCTAATTCCAGACAGAGTCAGTAGACACTATTTTAGTATTTAGTATAGGTAGTGTAAGATAATTAGGAAGTCTTGATAGTCTTTCGTATAATCTCTTCCTCAATCCTAGGAGCAAAAATGGAGTGTCCTTTAGGAACCTTTGGATACTAAGATTTCCGACCTCTTACTTTCGTAGTTCTGAATCCCAGAATTGACTCTCACTATTTATTTGATTCAATTGATATCATAAATCAAATAAATGTCCGAATCCATCATTAATAAGTAAGGGTTACTTCATACCTATTGGTACCGGTTTGGACCGGTACCCAGAACCCTGATTTTGAGAAAAAAAAATTTACAGTTTTTTTATAGAATTCTGGATTCTAAAAATCAAGTATCGACAGGCCTAGTCGTTTGCCTCTGCTTCTTGCGGGGCAAGAATTTGTCGAGTTAGATCAGCAGAATAAGAAATTTCAAGTCTTTTGTTGATCAGGCGACACCCGGATTTGAACTGGGGATAAAGGATTTGCAGTCCCCCGCCTTACCACTTGGCCATGCCGCCAAATCTGATCCAAAAAAATGGATAATATTTTGATCCATCCATATTCTATTACTAATTTTTTTTTGATCTTGAATCCCATTGTACTTATCCCTTTTCAAAAATTAATCCCTATTTTTTATTGGATCCAGTTTAGATTATTCTCTTCGATTGATTGTATCTCAAAAGACACACTGCTTAAAAACTTCCCTTCTCCTTCTATTGAAATGAAAAGAGAAAAAATAGATTTCCGGTCACAGACCGAAAAATTCAGGGCAAATTTGAACCATTAACTATTTTTACTTTAGAATTAGTGAACGGTTCTTAAATTTGTATCTCAAATTGTATTTCTTTAATGGTATAACAAAATCAAATTGATTTACGACTAATCAGTATCAATTATTTTCAATAATCAATCCTTTTCAATTTCAATTATAACAAAATATATGTGTATATGTAAACCCCAGAACAGAAATTGTTACACAGATACCGAATTGGGGCTTTCTCTTATGTACATATCCCTATAGAGAATTTTCGTGCTTAAATTTTTCATTGAATATTTTGAATAGAAAATAGGAATTATGATATAGTGCGACCTGACTTCTGTTGCCACAAGTAAAATTACGATAAAAGATGCGATATGCGGATAGGTATATCGGCATGTACTTAATAAATACTACTCCTATTACTATTACGCAATTCAATCGTATTCTATCTATAAATTCTACTACCAAAAAGAATCCGCGAATTCTTTTTTGAACATTAAAGTGTGCTAAAAAAAGGAAATTCTATACTGCTCCTGATTATTCTGTCTTTATCTCATTCATAAAGAGCAGATTTCATCTTGAATCCATTTATTTTTTGGTACCCAATCTGATCGTAATATCATAATAATAGGTAGAAATTGGATCAATTTTTATATTCTATACAAGACTCCATAAGTGGAAGTGATAGAATTTTTTTTCCAGGAATGTTTTATCAATTCATTTCCATTTGTACTTGTCGCAAATTCGAACTTGCGTCGAAAATGCTCTTCATTCCTCCGTCTCGTTTCCGTTCATACGTATGAAATACATTACATTACATATATTATATGGAGTTGGCTGAAATTTCATGTGATTCAGTAAACAGAATGTACATTCCATCATTGCTAGA